GGTGGAACTCCGGGTTGAGGAGTTACTCGGAATGCTGCCAAAATATCAGTATCTTTGGTTTCATAGTCAGGAGTATAATAAGTCAATTTGTAATCTTTAACACCAGCTTTGAATCCAGCACTTGCTTTAGTCTCTGTTTGTGGTGACATAAGTCCCTCCCTACAACTCATGAATTAAGAATTCTTACAACAACAAGGTCTACTCGATATGTATTAGGCGTAAATAACTCAAAACCTTTGACAACAATTTTTCAAACACAAAATATTTAACGAATATTATAAACTAATTAAAATGTTAAAATTGGTTTGTTATTAGACCATGTATTTGATAAATAAAATACATCATTATTGTATATCTATATTATTGTATACTCTTTTATATATATGGTGCAACCCAATCCTTGTTTTGCAAGTTTATAATGGAGGAGTATATCCCTTCTTAATTATTAATCTAAGAAATGAAATACTAATAAAAATTCCCTCTTGACAGTGATATATGTTGTATATGTAAATCCTAGATGTGAAACTAGGCATAAATCGTAGTATAAAACACAAAAATCCATAAAAAAAGAAATAAAGATTGGTTGAACTTGAAAATTTCATCATTCAATGTGTAGTGTAAATGATTGAATTGGATTCATTTGAGTGGTACAAACTAAATCGAATGCTAACTCCATTTATTTATTATTGAATTAACTGATCAATTTGATATCGGACATATTTTTTTCGGTACTATTCAAAAATTTCGACATATTTCACTTTATTATTATGAGAACAAATCCTACTACTTCTGGTCTTGGCGTTTCCACGCTTGAAGAAAAAAACCTAGGGCGTATCGCTCAAATTATTGGCCCGGTATTGGATGTCGTTTTTACCCCCGGCAAAATGCCTAATATTTATAATGCTTTAGTAGTTAAGGGTCGAGATACTGCCGGTCCACAAATTAATGTTACTTGCGAGGTACAACAATTATTAGGAAATAATCGAGTTAGAGCTGTCGCTATGAATGCTACAGATGGGCTGATGAGAGGGATGGAAGTGATTGACACGGGAACTCCTCTAAGTGTTCCAGTCGGAGGAGCTACTCTTGGACGAATTTTCAATGTTCTTGGGGAGCCTGTTGATAATTTAGGTCCCGTAGATACTCGCACAACATCTCCTATTCATAGATCGGCGCCTGCCTTTATACAGTTAGATACAAAATTATCAATCTTTGAAACAGGAATTAAAGTAGTGGATCTTTTAGCTCCCTATCGCCGTGGAGGAAAAATAGGGTTATTTGGAGGAGCTGGAGTAGGTAAAACAGTACTCATCATGGAATTGATCAACAACATTGCCAAAGCTCATGGAGGCGTATCCGTATTTGGCGGAGTAGGCGAACGTACTCGTGAAGGAAATGATCTCTACATGGAAATGAAAGAATCTGGAGTCATTAATGAAAAAAATATTGCAGAATCAAAAGTGGCTCTAGTCTATGGTCAAATGAATGAACCTCCGGGAGCTCGTATGAGAGTTGGTTTGACTGCCCTAACCATGGCAGAATATTTCCGGGATGTTAATGAGCAAGACGTACTTTTATTCATCGACAATATCTTTCGTTTCGTCCAAGCAGGATCGGAAGTATCCGCCTTATTAGGGAGAATGCCTTCTGCAGTAGGTTATCAACCTACACTTAGTACAGAAATGGGTTCTTTGCAAGAAAGAATTACTTCTACCAAAGAGGGATCCATAACTTCGATCCAAGCAGTTTATGTACCTGCGGACGATTTGACCGACCCTGCTCCTGCCGCGACATTTGCACATTTAGATGCTACTACCGTACTATCAAGAGGATTAGCTGCCAAAGGTATTTATCCGGCAGTGGATCCTTTAGATTCCACGTCAACTATGTTACAACCTCGGATTGTTGGCGAGGAACATTATGAAATTGCGCAAAGAGTTAAGCAAACTTCACAACGTTACAAAGAACTTCAAGACATTATAGCTATACTTGGGTTGGACGAATTATCCGAAGAGGACCGTTTAACTGTAGCAAGAGCACGAAAAATTGAGCGTTTTTTGTCACAACCCTTCTTCGTGGCAGAAGTATTTACTGGTTCTCCAGGTAAATATGTTGCTCTCGCAGAAACAATTAAGGGGTTTCAATTGATTCTTTCCGGAGAATTAGATGGTCTTCCCGAGCAGGCCTTTTATTTGGTGGGTAACATTGATGAAGCTACCGCGAAAGCTATGAACTTAGAAGGGGAGAGCAATTTGAAGAAATGACCTTAAATCTTTGTGTACTGACTCCTAATCGAATTATTTTGGATTCAGAAGTGAAAGAAATCATTTTATCTACTAATAGTGGCCAAATTGGTGTATTACCAAACCATGCCCCTATTGCTACAGCTGTAGATATCGGTCTTTTGAGAATACGCCTCAATGACCAATGGTTAACTGTGGCTCTGATGGGCGGTTTCGCTAGGATAGGTAATAATGAGATCACTATTTTAGGAAATGATGCAGAGATGAGTACTGACATTGATCCGCAAGAAGCTCAACAAGCTCTTAAAATAGCTGAAGCTAACTTAAGTAGAGCTGAAGGTAAGAAACAGGCAATTGAGGCGAATCTAGCTCTCAGGCGGGCTAGGACACGAGTAGAGGCTATCAATATTATTTCCAAATAAATAAAAATAATCAATCAAAAGAAGTTTTTTATCTTTTCTTTTAGAAGTGGAAGTTATTTATTATACTATACATATCCCATTTCAATTCTGCTAATTGAAATGGAATACAGTTAAAGTCTAATTTGATACAACTAAAAGAAAAAATATGGTAGAAAAACTTATTAGATACCATTGACTCCGGTATCTAATGAGTTCTACCTACTATTGGATTTGAACCAATGACTCCCGCCGTATGAAAGCAATACTCTAACCACTGAGTTAAGTAGGTTATTTATCATCAAAAAGGATCCATTACTTGGGGAATTATAGATGGAATATTATTTATAAGCAATACCAATCTCCTTTAGCCATAGAACTATCCTGTGGGATCATGGAATATCCAATCCATCTTGACAAGAAATTATCTATATGTTAAGATATCTATGAACAAGGGTTATAGCTCAGTTAGGTAGAGCACCTCGTTTACACATGCGCCAATGCTTTTCAAGGGAGCCAATTATGCAATGAACATAATTTATCTTATTGAGAAATCGATGTCTTACTCCATAAATTAAACTCGAGAGAACAAAAGAACAATAGCATGACAAATTTTTGGTTCGGTCTGATTCAGGTACGAATTCAGATACCAAATAGAATCCTTTATAGTTGATAAGGTTAATACTCAGCCCATTCAATGCCAGGCATAATGAGTTTAAGGACCTCAATCAAAATAACCTCTTTTCGTTCTATGAACTTTAAGGTGTATGAAGTCTCATATTTGACTCTTGCAGCGGAGCGGCGGAGACTCTATTTAACTTAGGTTAATTTAGGCCGGAGGCAGACCTAAGTCAAGGTAACCCTTCTTTGAAAAACTTTGGTATTGCTCTTAGATTAGAATACAAATAATGAATCAGAGCACATGGAACCATCTCATTATCTTTTTTTCTTCCCGTAATAAAGGAAAGAAAAATATGGTGGACTAACTGAATATTTACATCAGTTAATGAAAGAGCCCAATGCAACAAAATGCATGTTGGGTCTTTGAAACAGTTCGAATCATTTCGATAATCATAAAAAGTTTGATCTGTTTTACCGAGAAGGTCTACGGTTCGAGTCCGTATAGCCCTAATACATTCTATTTTTTAGAAATAGATTTTATTTCCTTATTAGTGCTTTCTTATGAAAAGGCCAATAGGTTGGTCCATAGAAATAAAAGCATTACTACATGTTCATGTAAGTACATAGGGACAGAAAAATAAAAACAAGAACAATGCATTTTAATGGATCCAATTTTAATAGATCTAACACAGTATTTGTAAAATCTTGGCTTGGATAAAATACCCATACCTTTTCATTAATTTTCGTGCATGACATGATGCTGGCTAAAAACTTTAGCCTGACCTAACCAAATCGAATCATAGGTCACATGGACCTAGGACCTATTCTTTTTTTGGTCTTGTATTTGTTTTGTGGAAGTCCCCAGACTAATCGAGAACAATAACTCCAATTGATTGTTTTGGATATGATTAATTAGTCCTAAATGTATCAACTTGAGTTTTATTTTATATTCTATCAGTTGAGTTGGTTGGGTAATTTGGTCTGTCGAATAGTTCGATGTATTAAATTTTTTGTATCGAGTCAATACAAACAATGAAAAATAAATGATATGATATAATGAATGAATCTTTAAATTAAAAATGAAACAAGACATGTCCCGCAGCAAACAAACTCTATGTGGTTTGATTAAATTAAAATCAATTCTTGTTTCTCCTAAGAAGTTTTGGTTCTGGATTAATTGACAATTACAATTCTAATCGAATAATTCAGCATATTCCACATTAAATTAATTAATAGGGGTGCACTTATGTTTCTGCTTCACGAATATGATATTTTTTGGGCATTTCTAATAATATCAAGTGTTATTCCTATCTTAGCATTTGTAATTTCCGGAGTTTTAGCACCAATTAGTAAGGGGCCGGAGAAGCTCTCTAGTTATGAATCGGGTATAGAACCCATGGGAGATGCTTGGTTACAATTCCGAATCCGCTATTACATGTTTGCTCTAGTTTTTGTTATTTTTGATGTTGAAACGGTCTTTCTTTATCCATGGGCAATGAGTTTCGATGTATTGGGTGTATCCGTATTTATAGAAGCTTTAATTTTCGTGCTTATCCCAATTGTGGGTTCAGTTTATGCATGGCGAAAAGGAGCATTAGAATGGTCTTAGCTGAATATTCAGACAATAAAAGGGAAGGAAAAGATGACATTAAGACAATTATGAATTTGATTGAGTTTCCGTTACTTGACCAAACAACACCCAATTCAGTTATTTCAACTACATTGAATGATCTTTCGA